CTTACACAAACTCTCTTACTTTGTCTCGGTTTCTCCCTAAAAAGGTAATTAAATACAAATACTAAAAATAGTATAATACTAATAAATAATACTAATAATATCGTAATCGCACGTAATCGTATTAGTATAACTATTAATATCGTACGTATAATATCGTACGTATTTAGTATAACTATGTTTTTATAGTTAATTTTATATATAATATAATTGAAATTATATTATTTAACTTTTTTTTTTTCAAATCAAAACGAAAAAATTTCAGTAGTCATATGGATAAAACGGCTAGGGATTTCTAGCATATTCTACTCGAAGTATTGTATTCTTTTCATTAAAATCCAGGTGGAGAATCATTGCTTCTATTGATTCGATAGGAATACGTAAACATAATCTAATACATCGAACGATTATATTTTATCCCCTTTCCTTGTCCTAGATTTCATTTCGATTTTCCTTACTTTATTGATTTGATTCAATCCGTTGAGTTGCTAGGAACCTTTACGTATAACAACTCATATCTTTCTATACCAAAACCAAAAAATTGGAAACTTAGAATCTGTACTATACTCCCGCCTCGGACCCTCTCAGAAATAAAAAGAATCGAGTACTAAAGAAAGACCGCGATCGGGGATGAACAAAAATACTTGTTACGGCAATAACACTTAGTAAGACCAACCGATGGGTTAGGTTTCGCTACAAAAAGGGAGTTTGTTTTGGAGCAAACTTACACTACACAATGAAAGATAGCGCAGAGTGATAGAATCTGTGGAATCATAAATGATCCACATAAGATACTTCTAATAGAAAGAATCACACATTCTCGAAAAATTCGAGAGACAAAATCCACAAACCAACCCAACTCATAGAATATAGAAGAAGGAACGTCGATACATTAAGGACCAATTCATTATCTATGCATTATATTTGAAACAACCAAGTTGGGTTGTTGTTCGGCCAAAAAGCAATTAGTCGAAGTCGGGGGACTTCCACAAATACAAGTCCAAGAAAAGAATAGGTACTAGATCCGTGTAACTTAGGATTCGATTTAGTTGGGTCGGGATGAAGTTTTTAGACAGGATCCTGTCATGATTTTCACTTCATAAATTGACTGAGATTGGGTATACCAAAACAAAAACAAAAGTATATCAGTAACTCTTTGATCATGGACAAGAAAAAAGTCATATGTAATTCATCCATTGGAATGAATTATTGTTTTTATTTTCCTGCCCCTATGTATTCACATGAGCATATGGTAATGCTTTCATTTCTATGAACAAAGGAACCGGTTAATCCATAAACAAGTATTAATGAGGAAATGAAAACTATACTAAACTAAAATGGAATGTCTATAAAAAAATGGAATGTGTTAGGGCTATACGGACTCGAACCGTAGACCTTCTCGGTAAAACAGATCAAACTGATTATTATCGAAATGATTCGAACTGTTTCAAAGACCCAACATGCATTTTGTTGCATTGGGCTCTTTCATCAACTGATTGATGTAAAGATCAGTTAGTCCACCATATTTTTTCTTTACAGGAAGATAATAAGATGGCTCCATGTGCTCTTTGATTCATCATTTGTATTCTGATCTAGGAGCAATACCAAAGTGTTTCAAAGAAGGGTTACCTTGACTTAGGTCTGCCTCCGGCCTAGATCAACCTAAGTTAAATGGAATCTCTATCGCTCCGCTGCAAGAGTCAAATATGAGACTTCATACACCTTAAAGTTCATAGGACGAAAAGAGGTTCTTTTGAGTCCCTTATACTCATTAAGCCTGGCATTGAATGGACTGGGTATTTACCTTATCAATTAGCAAATCAATAGCGGGTTCTATTTGATTTGTCACTTGAATTCGCACTCAAATTGAACCGAACCAAATATTTGTCAGGCTATTGTTCTCTTGTTCCCTCGAATCTATGGAGTAAGACATCGATTTCTCAATAAGATCATTGCATAATGGGCTCCCTTGAAAAGCATTGGCGCACGTGTAAACGAGGTGCTCTACCTAACTGAGCTATAGCCCTTGTCATGGATATCTTAACATATAGATAATTTCTTGTCAAGATAGAATCCCACATGATAGTTCTCTGATCCGTTTACTGTTAGCGGATTGGTATTGCTTAGAAATAATATTCCACCTATAATCCCCGAGGCGATGGGTCCTTTTTTTGTGATGATAAATAACCTACTTAACTCAGTGGTTAGAGTATTGCTTTCATACGGCGGGAGTCATTGGTTCAAATCCAATAGTAGGTAGAACTTATTAGATACCAGAGTCAATGGTATCTAATAAGTTTTTCTACCCATCTTCTTTTTTTCGTTGTATCATCTAGACTTGATTGTGTTCAATTGGCGGAATCAAAATGTGGTGTATAATAAAGAACCCCTAAAGAACTTCTTTTGATTATTTTGATGTATTTTTTACTAGTAGGAAATAACATTCACAGCCTCTACTCGTGTCCTAGCTCGTCTGAGAGCTAGATTCGCCTCAATTGCTTGT